TTAGTTAAAGATCCCTCTGGCTAACTGGAATAAAAGAATGAGTGGATCCGTTCCGCCAAAAAGAAAATGGGAATGGGCCGAGGTTATGAACTTATAATCATGGGATCGACTCGATCATCAGATTATAAGTTCATTCCATACCGAACCAGACCGGAATAGGGTACATTCTTATTATGAGATATGAGAAGAGGTCATTCGAGCGTATGCAAATAGATACTATGTTTACCTATGGATCCCTACGCCCTTACATTCCATTTAGGATTCCAAATAGGTAGGCCTGCTTTTGAAATATCTGTCCTATCGTGATTTGGTGCCATATTCCATTCTTTTGGTTTCTATTGAATTCCAATCAAGAACTAGGTTGGATTGTACATATTTTTGATATATATACCGCCGAATAATGCAAATCCAAGCAATTGGATGTCTGACTTAGGCCTATGTGACCGATCGATGGAAAGACCCCAACACTCCATCCTTGTCAGGTATTACATATATCACATTAGATGGATATCATATCATATTCATGGAATACGATTCACTTTCCTTTCAAGATGCCTTGATGGTGAAATGGTAGACACGCGAGACTCAAAATCTCGTGCTCAAGAGCGTGGAGGTTCGAGTCCTCTTCAAGGCATGAATAATCCATAATATGGAGAATGCTAATTGAATAAGCAATTCCATAACCGATTTCGGATCTATGGATATACCGAGTATCCTATCTGTTGATACGAAGTATTCCGGTGATCCCCACGATCTGAATCTGAGCTGTTGGAATTGGGATAGGTTCGCCAGCGGATCACGAAATCTTAGCGATCTTCTCTATCTAATAGCCCGTTTGGGAATCGTCCGCCCCTCGCCCACCCCCGAGTATTCAACAGGAATCATACAAGGGTAGATTTCTAGAAACCTCTGGTCAAATACCCACCAGTACTCATAACCCAACAGATCAAGTACATTACATTGCCTAGTCCATTTTGTGGATTGGCCCATTCGGTGACTTTGGCACCGGACGTTCCAAAAAGGGGTACTATTGGGTCGGGGGCGGGGGAATTCGAAAATACACAGGCGTCTGTTGCCATTCCATCCTTTCTTCTCCTTTCAGGGCCTATCCGACAGAGAATCCAGTACTTCTTGGTCGTGAATATCTGAGTAGGACGAACTGGCCTACGTGGATATCTTTGCTTCGGAACAAAACAATTGGAATTAGGCTCGGTCAACTGGAATGTGTATTATCCATCATTGAACTGATACGAAGAGAAAGGTCTATCTATTTTAGATTTTCTTGAATTATTCAGTTAAACCAAGAATTCGTTATTGAGGCAGATAGCAAGAACCATTTCATCAGACATACGTATTTTGCAGGTGGATTTACATGGTTTCATTAATGCGAATTGTTTGATCCAGTTAACACTCTGGTTGTTCGCCGTTCACAAATTTAGGCAGTTCATATCATACATTGTTTCCATTCTTCGATGTTTCAGCAGTAGCATATTGTTCCATGTTCCACTAAGGCCAAAATACGGGATCAACAAGTGTTTACACGACTCTACCACCCGGTCCTGTTCCCCCCTTCCTTTTTTTTCATGGCCAATCTGTCTTTACGGCTAAGGAATGGAAAATCGTTCTCCTGTTACATGAATATGAATCCAATGTTTCATTTCATCCGAGAAAAGCCATCTCTTTCTCAAAAATGTCTTTGTCATTTGATCCAATAGCGTTCCGTTAGATAGGAACAGATTTGATAAATACTGATAGCTCTCGGATAGAGTATTAGAACGGAAAGATACATTAGCTAAGGAACTATTGGTTCTAAGACATCTCTGGCGATGAATCAACAATTCGAGGTGCTTTTCTTGCGTATTATTGGTGAACCAGCGTTTATACATAGATGTAGGAGGATCCATTTGGGAAGTAATAAGCCCCTTTGACATCTCCTCATCTGCAAAGAATTCTCGACGTGAGAACACAGAGACAAAGGGCTGATCTTTGAATAGAAAAAATAATGGATCCGCGGGGTCCCAAATGAATTGGCTTATTCGACCTTGTTCTTTGGAAGATCTATCTCGTGTCTGGTACTGCATTGTTCCACTCTGCAACAATTCCGAATCATTCTCTTGAAGCTCATCCTCTTTATGATAAATGATCCGCTTGCCCTGAAATGACCCAGCCCAATAGGGAAATCCTAATTCAGTGGGCCTTTCGATTCCGATACAATCCAATAAATTGCCACAAGGGCGACATCTTCGAGGAGCCCAAATTATGTGATTGAATAAATCCTCTTCTATCTGTTGCGGGTCGACAGCTCCTTCCCCTTCTTCAAACCCCGATTCGTATTTGTTTTCATATCGAAATCTCTGATCACCCATAGAGCAATATCCGTTTTGCATCATATCGAACGGATTCCTTGGTTCGGACCGAAGAAGTAATGTCATTCGATTATTATCAAGCTGACCGCAATCTTTTTCTCTCTGTGGGGGTCCTCCCAGAGCATCTTCTACTTCTAATAGTAATAGGCCATGAACTAGATCAGAATCATTCTCAACAAATCCATAAGAATTGGTTTCATTGGGTCCGGGTGAAGACCAAAGATCTTGAGCGACCGATCCGGCAGAACAACTCAAAAGATAGAGAAGTATCGTTAATTTATTCATGCTCGTTCCAAGTTCAAAGTACCATTTGTACAAATAAGAATCCCCTTCTTGACATGATTTCTTCTTCATATAGATAGATATAGGATCTATGGGGCAATTACTTAGAAGTACATTTTGTGCAACAGCCCTTCCTATCTGATAAAAGAGTATCCCATGATCCTGAACCGATCTTACCTGGGATCGCAAATCCCAAGTTTGCCTATGAAGAGCTGATCGGATTGTATTAGTTTCTATAATGGATTTCTTCTGTGTGATACTAATGGATAGGGCCTCATTGATGAGTGCTACAAGATCTCGTGCATTGGAACCCATGGTTATGGACCCGAATCTGTTAGCATGGAACATTTCCTTTTCCAAGTGAAATCCCCTGGTATATGAAAGAATGAAAAAGTGCTTTCGTTGTTGTGGAAGAAGAAGCCTTCGTATCTTAATGCATGCGTTGAATTTATTTGGAGCTATTAGAGCGGGATCCACCTTTTTTGGAATATGAGTCGAAGCAATAACAAGAATATTTCTAGTGGAGCATCTTTCACAATCCCCGGAGATATAGTTCTCTAATAGACCGAGGGATAAGTAATTCGACTCATTCCCATTCACATAGAGATTATGAATGTTTGGAATCCATATTATGCAAGGAGACATCGCTTTTGCTAATTCGAATTGAAAGGTGATATCCAATTGGTCTCTTTCTATTTTCGGCGTCATAGAAATAGTTGGGACATTCATCATAGTTAGCAGCTCCATATCAAGGTCATCATCCATATCGTCACTATCATCCATATCGATATCGCTACGATCATCCATATCGATATCGCTACTATCATCCATATGGATATCGCTACTATCATCCATATGGATATCATCAATAAGATAACCCTGAGACTTGTCCTCCAGGAACTTGTTCGGAAAGACCGTAATAAAAGGAACATAGGAATTTTTCGCTAGGTATTTGACCAAATAAGATCGTCCAGTTCCTATCGAACCTATCACTAATATGCCCCTAGAAGGGGATAGGTCTAAGCGGAGCGAAAAGGGTTTTCCATGAGATGGGAAATGAAAACGATTAGCCCCACACGAGGTTTGTGAATAAGTGATTGTCTGATAATGAGCAAGGAATATCCGTCTTTCTGCTAAACAGGATCTATTAAACTCATAATTCATTAGATACTTTTGATGAATGTCCACTAAGTATCGTAAGTAAATGGATCCCGGTTGTTCAATCATTTGATAACCAGAGGCATTCTTTGATAAATCATCACTATGAGTGAGACTCAATAGAATTGGATCAATCCCTTTTTCTGTCGTTAAGGTGGAGAACTGAACCAAGAATTCTCTTTCTTCATCATCAATCGAATCACTGTTCGCGACCCAAGATTCTATTTTATCATCAATCCAATCACCGTTCACGTTTTTTCTTTTTCTTATCAAGGAATAGATCTCTTTACTTGTACGGCTTAGATGTCTCGTATTTATCGAAAAAGCAATTCGATTGATGGGATTTGGTATGATACTTATTAGATCGATGAGATTGCTATTCCAAGATTTCTTATTATAACGTATTGATTTGACCACATAAGCGGGACCACCACCCAATAGCATGTTGCCACCATAAGAAGAACCCCGTATTTCTTCCAGAGAATCTCCTAATTGTTCCAGAACAACTAGAAAGAGATTCTTTAACCAGAAAGAATTCTGTTCAGATGTCGGATACCTATCTAGAAGTTTTTGCAACTCCATATTGTATGATGGAATCATCCAAGATTGGATCTTTTCGAACTCTGTCTGTAACTCACTAGAGGCTCGGGAAGCGAAGAGAAGATGTATACGAACGAGATATCCAGCAACAAGAAGAAGAAAAGGGATTGAATAGAGAAACTCCCGAGCATGTGTTGATCTCAGATGTGCCCATAGCAAGAGAGCAGGTGACTCATTATTTCGATGAATCCTCTCTTCGGACAGAAAAAGTAAACACTTACTCAAAATCTCAGTTACACTTAGCAGAGTCCTTTGTGGAAGAACCCTCTGAGGAATTAGCCATGATATATCTGAGCCATGCATAATAGCATGAACAATAGATACAAAATGTTTACTGCTACTTAGTATCGGCAATGGGTCTGAAAAAGTATCTAAAAGGGTGAAATGGAGATATTTGCACCCTGTCGAAGTAAGGAACCATGGCATATATGTTTGGAACAGATTCCATTTGGAGAGATTGGAAAAAGCACTATCTCGTTGAAAGATTCTATACATCTGTTGTTTCTCAACGTATTTCTTTAGACAAAGACTCCCTTTTTTCCTCTTTCTGGATGGTAAACCTTTCTCAGAACATGGAGTGTGAGTCAAACCCATGCTTGAATTCAAACCGAGATACTGATGCAAGTTCTTCCCTTCTGAATCAGATAGATTCATATCTGAAAGAGGATGGCAATAAGTTCTTTCAAAATGGACTATTTTTTTCTCTATTAGAGGTGTTGCAGAAATGTCTGCGATCGAGTAAGAGTAAATAACGCTACGAACGAATGGATCGGATCGAATTGGAAAATGGAAAGATTTGTGCAAGTTATACGTCTCGTCACCACTTTGTGTAAAATCTTTAGGTATGAATATGTCAGATACCCGTGACTCGATTGGTGAGATAGTCTCTATCTCCAAAAAAATCTGCTTTTTTTTACCGACGCACAAAGAACATTTTTTGTTGCGAATGAACAAGATATTGAGGAATTGTCCATGCGTCAAATCCTCATTATGGATACGGGTCTTTTCCACATAAAAGGGGAATCTTTTGGTACAATCGAACCAGAAGTGATGCGGGTCATTCAAGAATCGAAGTGGATTTGCTTTATAAAAAGAGGATATCAATGAACTTCTATGAAATGGTTCCACGGGATTCAGCCAGTTGTCTCGATCGTGAGATATCCTTGAGAAATAGGAATCCAAGGGTTTCCTGCGATTCTTTATAGTATGCAATGAATCCATCATCCACTTTGGTATCTTTTTGAACAACAATGATACTATTGTTCCCCCATTGATCAAGAATTTCGGTATTGGGAAAGTATCATGATCGCCGAATAAGAAGGGTTTCCATTTATTCAAATGAACGACCTGAACACCTACTGATTCTAACAACTGATTGCAGAGTGGATCATTCGGATCTTGAAATTCATAGATGCGGATCTCGGATCTATGAATGGGGATATCCCCGATACTCACAAAGAAAAGGGGAAGTGACTTGGACAAAAAGAAACGAAGTGACTTAGACAAATGTTGTTTGTCGATAGCCTCGAACCAATTCATTGAATATTGATTAATACATAATCGATCGAACACTACTTGAAAACGCTTCTTCTGTTCAGAAACAAAATCTTCCCAATGTTCACTCTTGCTCCCATTGGAACATTTGTATCTATACGCATCAGGATACCGATTCATTAAAAAGAATCGATTGGATACATTTCCTATGTATACATAGGTGCGATATTTGATTTGCATCAGATTTTTGATCAATCTCAATCTATATTGATTGGGATTGGCTGCCCCCATTATGTTGTTGCTAGCAAATACTGCTGTTTTTCGTTTTTGATCTTCCAAATCGTTCCCGCAGTGGATCCGGACCCATTTGTTTCTGATCCTTCGAGAAAAAGATTCATTCTCTTCATAAAAAAGAGGGGGTAGAACCAAGAAAGATTTCTTCTTCGACTCATCTCTGGAGTGGAATACCCCATTCCAGAATTTTGTTTGATTCAACCCGTAGGAATCAATAGAAAAGGCAAATCCCCTATGATACAACAGATCCGGCTCGGTTATTGATAGAGTGAATAGTTCTGGAAATCCCTCTTCTGATTTCAAATCGTGGTGTAACGTGTATTCCCCTTTGTTCCGGTCATGGAATGGATGAAATAAATGGAAAAATGGATTTTTGCTCAAGAATGAAATCTTATTGGAACTGTCCATATCCGATTCATCCTTCGGAACCATGTCACATCCCGGATCTGATGAAATAGGATGAATTGAGACGGTTTTTTGTAAATACGTCATTATCTTGAATATATCAACCATTTCTTTATTTTCCGATCGACTGGAAAGAACAAAAGAAACATCTTGTTTTTTCTTCAAAAATGTATGATATCTAGTGGACCTCTCAGTAGGATTCGAACCCAGATGGAGTTCTGACCATCTGTCAGAGAAAAAAGAACAAATGGATCTTGTACTTGTGGGATTCCCAAGAGATTCGTCGATTTCTTCCGTAAGCAGATGATTATTGATCTGCTTCTCACGTTCCGTGAATAGCCAGGACATGTAGTAAGATCCAAAAAGGCATTTCGGAAATCGATCTGATTCTATCTCTGTTCGTTCCGTTTGAGTTTGAATAAGGGAAGGATCCAAAAGAATAGATCTTTCTTTTAGTTGCTGAATCTCTGCTTGATCGATCAATGCGTAGGATTCTGAATCCTCATTTCTAATGGAATCGAAATGATCCATGCATTGATCAGAAGATCCTTTCCATTGGCTAGAATCCTTTACTTGAACGAAACTTGTGGAATCATATGGAATATTTGACAATACATTCCGTAACTTGCTAACAAACCGATCCTTGCTCCCCAACCACACACTGTCTAACCAAATCCAATTCTCTTTCGATACATTTCTCACCGATTCGTGCGGATTCTTCCCCCAACTAACGCGGAGATCTTGGCGGAATTGCCACATATGAAATGGAGCACTATTTCGTACAGAAATGCCCCACTTGTTTCTCGAGAAGAGATGGGAAACATGCTCGATATCATTTGATTGAATAGTTGCCTCAGCTCCTTGTTGTTTGAAGAAAGCCTTCCCTTCCATTGGTCTTTTTTCACGAAAAGCAGACATGATATAACAAAGAAAGTCTTTCCCTAAGATTTCGAATAGCTGCCCCGAATCCAAGTGGATTATGTTTCGCTTCTTACTGGGGGAAAGACGATCAAACAATTCCCAATCATGGTCCTTGCAGATCGGATCATCCATATAAAATAAAAAAGGAAACTCCATATATTTAGATTTGCTATCTTTCTCGTTGAATGAGATCTCAATTCCTGCTACGGTTTCATTAGATATCTTACAACTCAAATCCCTCTTTTTTCCGATCTGGTTCCTCCACCACCGCGAACTTCGCATGATACATTTCTGATTTATTGGGAGAACCCAAGTAATCTCTTGCGGATCCATGAAGCAACTCTCAGAAAGATTTTTCCCTTTTGGAAGATACAGGAGCGAAACAATCAACCTATTGATGTTGGAAGACCAAAAAGATTCTTCAAATGTCTCCTTTTTGGGCCCAATGGAATTCATAGGGATAGGAAGAAGCCCCATCAAATAGAGATTTTTTCTTTCGACCATCTTTCGATTGTTAATACGAGACATAAGGACCACTACTACAAGCAGTACTACACCTTGGATCGTGAAATATCGATTGCTTGTGGAACCCTGTGAATCACGCGAAAGTAGGATACTCACAATTCGGGGATCAAAGAGCTTCATAAAGCGTTCTTGGCGGAAAAGAATGTGAGTGAAAGATCCCACTGAATCAAATTTGATCCATGAATCTAAGAAATAATGAGAATTCTTGATCTCTCTCCATATCTCTCTCAATTCGAAGATCCAGGATGTTAATTGGTGTCGTTTCATTGATTCCTCCTAAAGATTTCATTTCAATTGGAATTTGGTTATTCACGATGTACGATGATCCCTGTGAAGCATCCATGGCTGAATGGTTAAAGCGCCCAACTCATAATTGGCAAATTCGTAGGTTCAATTCCTGCTGGATGCACGCCAATGGGAACGTTCAATAAGTCTATTTGAATTGGCTCTGTATCAATATCTCATCATCCATACATAACGAATGTTATGGTATATTCATAACATAACATATGAACAGTAAGAACTAGAATTCTTATCGATACTGGAACTCATAGGGAATAAAATGGATTTATGGATGGAATCAAACACGCAGTATTTACAGAAAAGAGTATTCGGTTATTGGGGAACAATCAATATACTTCTAATGTCGAATCAGGATCAAATAGGACAGAAATAAAGCATTGGGTCGAACTCTTCTTTGGTGTCAAGGTAATAGCTATGAATAGTCATCGACTACCCCGAAAGGGTAGAAGAATGGGACGTTACAGACGTATGATCATTACGCTTCAACCGGGTTATTCTATTCCACCTCTTATAGAGAAAAGAACTTAAAGCAAAATACTTAATAACACGGCGATACATTTATACAAAACTTCTATCCCAAGCACACGCAATGGAGCCGTAGACAGCCAAGTGAAATCCAATCCAAGAACTCATTTGATCTATGGACGGCATCATTGTGGTAAAGGTCGTAATGCCAGAGGAATCATTACCGCAAGGCATAGAGGGGGAGGTCATAAACGTCTATACCGTCAAATCGATTTTCGACGGAATCAAAAAGAAATATCTGGTAGAATCATAACCATAGAATACGACCCTAATCGAAATGCATACATTTGTCTCATACACTATGGGGATGGTGAGAAGAGATACATTTTACATCCCAGAGGGGCTATAATTGGAGATACCGTTGTTTCTGGTACAGAAGTTCCTATATCAATGGGAAATGCCCTACCTTTGAGTGCGGTTTGAACTATGGATTTACGTAATTGGAAGTAGCCAATTAGGTTTACGACGAAACCTAGAAATCGATCACTGATCCAATTGGAGTACCTCGACGGGATAGGATAGACCTCAACAGAAAACTGTTGAGTCACGGCAGCGAGTGATTGAGTTCAGTAGTTCCTCATCGAAAATTATTGACTCTAGAGATATGGTAATATGGAGAAGACAAAATGGTTTGAAGCATGCACAGAACCGGAAGCGCCCCTTGTTTCCAATCAAAGAGAGGAGGACGTTTTATTCACATTTCATTTGATGGTCAGAGGCGAATTGAAAGCTAGACAGTGGTAATTAATACCCCCGGGGAAAAATAGGGATGTCTCCTACGTTACCGTTACCCGAAATATGTGGCGGTATCGACGTAATCTCATAGAATCATTCGGTCTGAATGCTACATGAAGGACATAAGCCAGATGACGGAACAAGGAGACCTAGGATGTAGAAGATCATAATCCTAACATGAGTGATTCGGCAGATTGGGATTCCTATATATGTGGTACCTCATCATACGATTCATATAAGATCCATCTGTCTAGATATCATCATATACATCTAGAAAGCCGTATGCTTTGGAAGAAGCTTGTACAGTTTGGGAAGGGGTTTTGATTGATAAAAAAGAAGAATCTACTTCAACCGATATGCCCTTAGGAACGGCCATACATAACATAGAAATCACACGTGGAAAGGGTGGACAATTAGCTAGAGCAGCGGGTGCTGTAGCGAAACTTATTGCAAAAGAGGGACAATCGGCCACATTAAGATTACCCTCTGGGGAGGTACGTTTGATATCCAAAAACTGCTTAGCAACAGTCGGACAAGTGGGTAATGTTGGAGTGAACCAAAAGATTTTGGGTAGAGCCGGATCTAAGTGTTGGCTAGGTAAGCGTCCTGTAGTAAGAGGAGTAGTTATGAACCCAGTAGACCATCCCCATGGGGGCGGTGAGGGTAGAGCCCCAATTGGTAGAAAAAAGCCCACAACTCCTTGGGGTTATCCCGCGCTTGGAAGAAGAAGTAGGAAAAGGAAAAAATATAGTGATCGTTTTATTCTTCGTCGCCGTAAATAGGAATATGAAAAATCCAATTTTTTAATTGGAAAGAATGTGATGTGATGGGCGAACGACGGGAATTGAACCCGCGCATGGTGGATTCACAATCCACTGCCTTGATCCACTTGGCTACATCCGCCCCTTATCTAGCTAAAGGATTTTCCCTTTTTCCCATTCCTAATTATTTTCTTTATTCTGACCTCCATACTTCAATCGAGATATTGGACATAGAATACCAAACCAATCTGAAAAATGTAAAAAAGGAGTAATCAGCTGTGACACGTTCGCTAAAAAAAAATCCCTTTGTAGCTAATCATTTATCGGTCAAAATTGAAAAACTCAACATGAAGGAAGAGAAAGAAATAATAGTCACTTGGTCTCGGGCATCTACCATTATCCCCACAATGATTGGCCATACAATCGCTATTCATAATGGAAAAGAACATCTACCTATTTATATAACAGATCGTATGGTAGGTCACAAACTGGGAGAATTTGCACCGACTCTGACTTTCGCGAGACATGCAAGAAACGATAATAAATCGCGTCGTTAATGTATTACAAACAACACCCAACAGATTGGGTGTTGTTTGTAATACATTAAGATTAAAGAAAAACGAAGACAGGAGAAATATTAT